TTTTTTTATTTTGACACCTAAAAATGCAAAAATCAATTCTTAAAACAAAATTGCAAGAATTTATTTATAATAAGCAGTCTTATCAATATCAATAATAAGTTTAGGTATTGTGTGGGTACCTAAAGTAAAGGTACCTGTTCAACGTAGGTGCAGGGGGTAGAAAGGCTGATCCAAATTTATTGCTGCAGCTATACATTCAATGTAGAAGAATTTGAATTTTAGAATCGAAAGTTCATAATATAAGACTTCTCGGCTCTTATTCATTTTTTTCATTTTTTTGGAATGAATACATCATTCAATTTGGCAGACAGAACAGAATAGTAAAGATTTCATCGAAAACTTACAGCAGCTTGCCAAACAAACGCTAATAGAAAAAAGAGTACAGGTATGACAGGCATGATATCCACGATTGGGTTAAAAATGGCATAAGCTTCAGGTAATTTGGCGAAGAAAAAACTAGTCGGATAAAGAACAGAATTAAAACAGATACAGGTTAAACTAAGTATATTAGGCATAACAAGCATTTCGTTCGTTCTTGTAGAGTAGATAATTGGATTTTGATTGAGTTATTTTTCTAAGGGAAAAAGGAAAAGAAAAGGTGGATTCAAAATCCTTTTTTCTTCGGACTTTCCCAAACACAAAATACCTCCTTGTATTCGCATTCTCAAATGAGAATGGAAGAAATTCGACTTTCATATAATATCTTAATAGAATTCCATGTAATGATCAATGCATTTTTTGGATTCTATATTATCCGCATGCTTAGAATCCTAGCAAGAAAATATCCCTCATTTTTTAGGTAATTGAAGTGGGGTTGACGGATAATATATAATAAAAATACTGTTTATTAGTGTCACATAAAACGAAATGGGGCGTGGCCAAGCGGTAAGGCAGCGGGTTTTGGTCCCGTTATTCGGAGGTTCGAATCCTTCCGTCCCAGATTTTTTTTGATGAAACGAAAGATAGAATCGTATTGTGCCCTGCACGACACAAAAGCTTATTAAAGAAAATAATTATTTCTTATGAACTCTTAGGTTAGATGCATTTTTAAGGATTCCTTTTCTTTCTCAGAAAACAAAATCAAGTGTCAAGTCCAGTCAAATTGAATATTTTTATTTTCATTAAAAATTTTGATCTGTCAGGCACATTCAGGATATACTCCTACTATTCATTACTCAATATGTGCTTTGAATATGTGTTTTGAAATTCGAATTTTTTAGATAAACTTTATGCTCCATATCCATGGAGTGGGAATTCGTACAGGATACATTTGATACCTAATGTGAAAAAAAAAAAAGAGTGGTCCTTCTTTGGTTAAGCGAAAACGATCTCGATTTGGGATTCTTTAAATATACCGAATGATCCATTCCGATAAGGATAAGGTAAGAACTATTCGTTGAATAGAATAGAATGGATTCAAAAAAAAATCATACTTTTCTTATTTTTGATTTTTAGTTCTTTCTATTAGCTAAAAGAAAGAATACTATAAGTAAAAGGAAAGACCTTAATTTTACTTTAACACTAATTTTTTTACTTCATTTTTTCTTTCTTTGGTTACTTCAGTCGAAGAAGTATGAAAAGTTTATAATTACTAAAAAACTACCAATCTTTTCATTGGCATAGTTTATTTGTTGGAGAAGAGTTGATCTTTCTCATTTCAGGATTAATCATCTCGGGTTCTCTGTTGAGTATGGAAATTCAATAGTAAATCAGTCTTAACCAAATTATTTTATTCCTCTTTTTCAAACTATGTTTCATTCATATGATAGAATATGGGTTTAAATAAATTGGATCTTTGCGGAGTCTTCCCCGATAGATACTTATTTCATTTATTCATATTTCTCTATAGATAGCAAGTTTGAATTAGTATACAAAACCAATGACTATTCATGATTCCATCAATATTGGATCAATTCTCGATACCACTTTGCAATGAAATTAGAGGGATGTTATGGTAAAACTTCGTTTAAAACGATGTGGTAGAAAGCAACGTGCGACTTGAAGGACATGATCGATTGTGGATTTTGCTATCCACCATTTTCCATAGTAATGAAAATGCTCTTGGCTCGACATAGTCTGTTCTATTTGTCCCGAACCGAATTTGCGCTGGGTTGTTTGTAAGTAAATAGTACACGATGGAGCTCGAGAAGACAGAATTTAATTTTTATCAAGGGAAAGAATCTAGGGTTAGTGAAAACTAATAAATTAGGCCAACTTTGTCAGTCTATCCTTAATACAGAAATTGAAAGGTTAAAATAAGAAAAAAGTCTTATTTTGGAAGATTGGAAAACTTTTTTGATTAAAAGTCTATGAGAATCAATCGTTCATATTCGATTTCTATAGAAGAGGAAAATGCTTTATTGAAGGAAAAAAAAAGAAAGGGTATGTTGCTACTCTTTTGAAAGAAAAAAGAATAGGAATTCCCGAAGTAATGTCTAAACCCAAGGATTTCACAAATCAAAGATAAAGGATTCCGGAACAAGTAAACATGATTTTCAATCGTCTCAACAATAGAATTAGATCAGAATAAGGAATAAAAGGCAATTTGTTCGAGATGAGATAAAGAAAAAAGTTTAGAGACGACTCAAAAAATTTCGAAGGATTTCTCTTTTGAAGTCTGTTAGTCAAAATTAGCCAACTTGAGTCATGAGTATAAATGAAATTTGTTTTTTCTTCTATAAGGAAATTAATGCAAGTCATAGTCTAATTTTTATATACTTGTACTATAGATAGAAATTCGAATCATTTTCTCGAGCCGTATGAGGAGAAAACCTCCTATACGTTTCTAGGGGGGGGCATTGTTTATCTACATCTATCCCAATAAGCTGTCTATCGAATCGTTGCAATTGATGTTCGATCTCGAAGAGAAGGAAGAGATCTTCAAAAAGTAGGTTTTTATGATCCGATAAAGAATCAAACTTCTTTAAATGTTCCAGCTATTCTCTATTTCCTTGAAAAAGGTGCTCAACCTACAAGAACTGTTTATGATATTTTAAGGAAAGCAGAATTCTTTAAAGATAAAGAAAGAACTTTGAGTTAATTGAAGAACTAAATTATTTAGCCACAATTTGCCTCTTTTTTCGTCCTATTTTTTTTTGCTGCATTTATGTCGTGCCAATCCAACAAAAGCCCTTATTTAATTTCCTTATTTGTATCTAATTGGTTTTCTTACCATTGTATTTCTATTGACAAAGGTCTATTGAACAAATAGAATTTGTAGCTAGATAGGTCTCTTTATCGTCACTTCATATTAGGTTATCGTCACTTCATATTAGGTATTTCTGTCTACACTTCGCTCAAATGATAGGGTTGCCCCCTTGCATGTACTCGCATAGAAGATTTTTCTATTTAAAGAAATAAAAATTGCTAAAAAAATAACAATTTTGCTATTGTGATTGGGGCTGCCCCTTTTTTAACCTTAGTGAAATTTAACCGATTTGTTTATTTTGGTATTTGAGTGTTTTTAATGAGAGATAAAACCTTTCTTTTGATGTCTTGCTAATTTAATGTTTTGACGGGAGCGTCCGGTGTAATTTCATCGATTTTTGGATTTCGATCGTATCTAAGATCCTATTTTATCTGGGTTGCTAACTCAATGGTAGAGTACTCGGCTTTTAAGTGCGACTATGATCTTTTACACATTTGGATGAAGCAACAAATTCGTCCAGACTCTTGGTAGAGTCTAGAAGACCACGACTGATCCTTAAAGGTAATGAATGGAAAAAATAGCATGTCGTAATAAAATCAATTTCTTTTTTTTTGATTTTTGGAATAAAAAATTCCGATTTTCTGGGTCTAGTGAATAAATGGATAGAGCCTGGCTCTAATTCTGGTAAAATAAAAAGCAACGAGCTTAACTTCTTAATTGAAAGGATTCCCCGATCTAATTAGACGTTAAAAATGGATTAGTGCCTGATGCGGGGAAAGGTTGGGTTTTCCTATCAGTGGACCCTTTAATTTTTTTAGGAATCCTAATTATTCTTGATTATGGATTGAAAAGGGATGTTATGAATTGAATGTGTAAAAGAAGCAGTATATTGATAACGAAACTGTATTCCAAAGTCAAAAGAGCAATTGGCCTGCAAAAATAAAAGATTTGTTCTTTTTTGTTTTGGAATTAGAACAAACATAAACTAATTAGATAGAAAAGGACCAGAAAAAGATCTATGGATTAGACTCCCTTTCTTCCCAGGGTTTGTTTTTAAAAATGTAACACCCTGTTCTGACCATATTGCACTATGTATTTGATAAATCGAGAAATGCTTTTTTTCTCTGATTCAAGTAGAAATACAAATGGAAAAATTCGAAGGGTATTCAGAAAAACAGAAATCTCGTCAACAATACTTCGTTTACCCACTTCTCTTTCAGGAATATATTTATGCGTTTGCCCATGATTATGGATTAAATGGTTCGGAACCTGTGGAAATTTTTGGTTGTAATAACAAGAAATTTAGTTCACTACTTGTGAAACGTTTAATTATTCGAATGTATCAGCAGAATTTTTGGATTAATTCGGTTAATCATCCTAACCAAGATCGATTGTTGGATCACAGCAATCATTTTTATTCGGAGTTTTATTCTCAGATTCTATCTGAGGGGTTTGCAATCGTTGTAGAAATCCCATTCTCGCTAAGAGAACTATCTTGTCCGGAAGAAAAAGAAATACCAAAGTTTCAAAATTTACAATCTATTCATTCAATATTTCCCTTTTTAGAAGACAAATTTTTGCATTTACCTTATCTATCACATATAGAGATACCTTATCCTATCCATTTTGAAATCTTGGTTCAACTCCTTGACTACCGGATCCAAGATGTTTCATCTTTGCATTTATTGCGATTCTTTCTCAACTATTATTCGAATTGGAATAGTCTTATTACTTCAATGAAATCCATTTTTCTTTTTTCAAAAGAAAATAAAAGACTATTTCGATTCCTATATAACTCTTATGTATCAGAATATGAATTTTTCTTGTTGTTTCTTCGTAAACAATCTTCTTG